TTGGATATACATACATTTTCACAAATAAACTGCCCAAGGTTAATTATTGTCGCTCTCTCTTCACAATAAGCGTGCTGGAGAAAAAACCAATTCAAATTTAATGGATTCAAAATGATGTGACTTCCTAGATTGGGATTATAAATTCTCCCAGTTTCGTCCATTAAATAATATTTTAGTCCTTGGAAAGTCTGTTTTAAATTGTCAAGTAGCAAATATTTTTTTACCAAGATCTGATTATGAGTTATTAAATGATAAGAAGCAAAATTAACAAATTTAGGCACAATCCCTAAAGGACCAAATGAGTTTAGAATTGAAATTAGGGGATCCCTTTTCATTGATTCTTTTGTCACACTCTCATTATATTTAACACCGTTGAATGGACCCATTTGAGAACAATTAGATGATGACAAAATGATCAAAGGTTGGGATTCCTTATTTCGATTTACCAACGCACGAATAGTTCCTTGATGTTGGGTAAATGCTTGTTGAATCCTTGCCTTGGAATAAAACGAAAACGGATTAAGGTTGGCGCGATCTGATCCATTATCCGGGATCCATATTAATCCTGACCCCCCCCGATCATTTCTTTTTCGGGTATACGAAATAGGGGACTTCACTAAGTCCATTCTTATGAAATAGCGAATCAGATTGTTTACCCTTACTTCAACAAAAGAAGCATGAACCTCCTCTATAGACGAACCTTTTTTATCGTGGTTCCAATTCAATACTAAACAAGTTCGAACTAATTGAATGCTTGTGTGATAAATCCCTCGAATTGGTTTTCCATTTCCATAAAGGATATAATTGACAACTCGAAGTTGCACATTATCCCTTTCCCGCAACAGGTCGTGGGGGAAAAGTGTTGCTAAATTTATCCCGTCCGCTATTTCATATGTGACTACGGGTCGAACCAAAACAAAAAACTTTTTCTTTATAGGTGTGATCCGTTGGACATAGATCCAATTTTTCCTTTTTTTTGACTCCTCGGCATTTTTCTTTCCTGGTCCCGGCGGTATTAAGATGCCGCTATGCCAGGATATCTTATCTGTCTCTCCAGGAAAATGGATATCTCCAGAAAAGATTTTCAGTTCAATCCTTTTTTTTTTTCTCTCCACTCGGACTAATCCCCCTACACGGCTTCTTATATTTAAGGTGATTCGTGTATCGATTCCAATAATACTATTATTCCGTACCATTATAGAAGAAGATCCGGATAAGATATGCACTTCCTCGGGAATGAAAAAAAAGCGATCTACTTTCTTTTGGTATTTTTGCCTAAATTCTTTTGCTCTTCGATACTCAATAAAATCCTCTTTCTTTACAATAGACTGCATCTCTAGAGTCTCATATTTAGTAATTCCCGAACTGTTTCTTCTGTATCGGGGATCATCGAAATAAGCAAGAATACTATTTCTACGGAAAATACCATTTATGGGTATTTCAATCGAGATACCTGAACGGGGTATTCGTTCTTTATCTCGTTCTTGATTAGATTGAAATGGAATGATTAATCTATTTTTTCGCCTCTTTGCCAATAAATCAGAATTCTCGTGGAGAATGGGAGGATATATGAAATTAGAATGACCGTTGCATATGATTCGATCAGGCCCTGAATAATCAAAAACCCTCCGCCCACTTGTACCAGAAGACTCCGAACTCAAAAATTTCTGTTTCACTTGATCATTAGTCACTGAAAGGCTAGGCATATATCTTCGTTCAGCAAAAAGAGAATGAACACTCGTTTGATCTTGATCCTTGCCGAGTGAAAAAGGAACTATACTGGATCTGCACAACCCCCCCGACAATATCCATAAATGACTTGTTTTTGGTAAAAGATGAACATTACCGTATGTATATTCGGGCGCATGATAGACATCGGTACTCCAATGCATTTCCCCTTCTAAGTCAGAATAAATATGTTTTCGAACCCTCTCTTTAAAATTAAAGGTGGATGTTCCCGCGCGAATCTCGGCAATTACTTGTTCTGATTCTACATATTGATCGTTTTGAACTAAAAGAAAACTTTTTGGTGGAATATTCACATTCTGTATAATATCCTGACTCTCAATAGTTACAAACAGGTCTATATAACATAGAAAAGCAGGATGTCCATGACGTGTACGTGTGGGATGAACCAAATCTTCATTGAATTTTATTTTTCCATTAGAAGGAGCTCGTACATGTTCTGCAGTACCGCCTGTGAAGACCCCGCCGGTATGAAAAGTTCTTAATGTTAGCTGGGTCCCCGGTTCCCCAATAGATTGACCCGCAATAATACCTACTGCTTCTCCCAATTCGACCAGATCACCATGAGTGGAACTCCGACCATAACATAATCGGCAGATCCAAGATGTACTCCTGCAAGTAAAGGGGGTTCGAATATATATTGGTTGTGCTCGAAAAGTTATGAATCGGTTGACAAGTCCAATACCTATATCTTGATTTCGAATGGCAATGCAACGCGAACCCATATATATATCGTCTGCTAATACACGACCAATTAATGTTTGGATAAAGATACGTTCTGTCATCATCCCATTTCGAGGACTCACAGAAATACCGCGGATGGTGCCACAATCTGTTCTCCGTACAACAATGTGTTGAACTACTTCAACAAGTCTGCGCGTGAGGTATCCAGCATCTGAAGTTCGTACAGCAGTATCCACAACCCCTTTGCGGGCTCCGTAACAGGAAATTATATATTCCGTTAAAGAGAGCCCTTCACGTAAATTGCTTTGAATGGGTAAATCAATCATTTGTCCTTGGGGATCCGACATTAATCCTCTCATACCTACTAATTGGTGTACTTGAGATGCATTTCCCCTAGCTCCTGAAAAAGACATTATATGGACGGGATTTAAAGGGTCAGTCATCCTGAAATTAGGATTCATTTCTTGTCTCAAATATTCACTTGTAGCATACCATATCTCAATGGATTGACGTAATTTTTCTACCGCGTGTACATTTCCATAATGGTGGTGTTTTTCCAAAATCAAACTTTGTTGTTCCGCATCTTGGACTAGCCATCCCTTAGAAGGTATTGTTAAAAGATCATCAATTCCTAATGAAATGGATGTAGCAGTGGCTTGATGGAAACCAAGAGTCTTTACTTGATCCAGGATGTGCGATGTATATGCCATTCCAAAGTGATCTATTAATCTGCTAATAAGTCGTTTTATGGCAGTTCCATCTATCGCTTTATTGTGAAAGACCAGATCGGCCCTTTCTGCCATAAGTACCTCCATATTCCACTGAGTAGGATTCGACAATAGGTTTGAGTCAGTGATTCGAAGACTTCCTTTCCTCGATCTTGCGTCGTGTAGACATTCAGGAATTATGATACTAGTGGAATCGGAGAGACCCGAATTCTTGTGGGTATCATATAATTACTTAACTTAGGTACCATACGAAGAGGCCCGACAAAACCCTTGTATGGCTTCTTCAATTTCTCGATAAAACGAAATATGGCCAACGGTGGTTCGAATGTATATACAAATAGTTTCCTTTTTTACACTTCTTACTATTAAATAGTGTCCATAAATCTCATGATAGGTTCCAAAAGAGTCATATTGCACTTCGATGGGAACTTCTCTCGATCCAATGACGCGTTGATCTAGTCGCCACCGGAGCCACAAAGGACTATCTAAATTTATTCGTTTCTGCCGATAAGCTCCAAGTGCATCATAGGAACTACAAAAATAGGGCTCTTTTTCTTTTGTATATTTATAGTTATTATCATCAATTTTTTCGTTTTGATAGTTTAGGTGATTACATGGATTATACCTATTTGCACAAATACCTCGACGATTTCCAATCGTTAATACATAGAGCCCCATAAGCATATCTTGAGTTGGTATGGAAATGGGATCTCCAATAGCTGGAGACAAGAGATTCATATGAGAAAACATAAGTAAACGAGCCTCCGCTTGAGCCTCCAAAGATAAAGGTACATGAACAGCCATTTGATCCCCATCAAAGTCTGCATTGAACCCCTTACAAACTAATGGATGTAAACAAATAGCACGTCCTTCCACTAAAATGGGTTGGAATGCCTGTATGCCTAATCTGTGCAGAGTGGGTGCTCTATTCAGCAATACAGGATGCCCTTGCATAACTTCTTGAAGTATTTCCCATACAATAGGCTCTTTTTCCCTAATTTTACTTTTAGCAACTCCTATGTTTGAAGCAACCTGCTGTCTGATTAGACCACGAATTACAAATGTCTGGAAAAGCTCTATTGCTATTTCGCGAGGTAATCCACATCGATGTAATGAAAGCGAGGGGCCCACGACAATTACGGAACGCCCCGAATAATCGACACGTTTACCAAGCAAAGTCTCACGAAATCTTCCTTCTTTGCCTTCAATTACATCCGAAAAAGACTTATAAACTTTATTATGACCATCCCTCATTGGTTGTCCACGGATCCCATTATCAAGAAGTGTATCCACAGCCTCTTGCACTAATTTTTCCTGACACATTACTGATTCCCCTGGCGTAGATCTACTTGTTGTTAATAGGTCGGTAAGAGTATTGTTCCGATAGATAACTCTTCTATAGAGTTCATTAATATCCGAACTCATCAGTTTACCCCCATCTATTTGAATGATCGGTCTCAATTCGGGGGGAAGGACTGGTAGTAGGCACAAAACCATCCATTCTGCTTCCACATTTGTTCGAATAAAATGCTTAGCTAATTCCATGCGTCTAACCAAAAAATCCTTTCTTCTTCCAATTTTTCTATCTTCCCATTCATTACCCGTGGGCCCTTCTTCCCCTAATTCTTTCCATTCTACCAATGAACAATCTATAATAAGCCGCAAATCCAGATCGGCTAATTGTTCTCTGATAGCACTTGCTCCAGTAGAGATTTCTCGATTTCGAAATGTATCGAAACCTTGAGTAGTAAAAAAAAGTGGGATGCTGTATTTCCAAGATTGGATTTCATATTCGAATAAACCTCGTAATCGTAAGAAAGTAGGTTTTTTAGCTACGGTCCTAGCAAAAGAAAAATTTGGATAGGTTCCTTATAGTGTAGGATTTCCCCCCTTAAAAATCGGACGCGAGGGTTTCCTCTCATCCGGCTCAAGTAGTTACATCAAATAAGGGGTTCTCGTTTAAAATTTTTTTATAGAAAACCCCCAACGGTCTACTCTTTACTCAAGTTCCCAATCAGGACCAACCAACATTTCAATGAAATGAAATGTGAAATTTTTGAGTAGTCTACCTCCCTTCGAATGCCAAATCCCTTTTAAAAGAATACCTTAGAACTCATAAGGGATTTACTTGTCTATGTTTCATTCCATTCGATCTTTTAGGTCCCTACTTAACCTCGACGGTTATGACATGATGCCCTTACCTTAAAGCCTATACGCGATGAATAGGCCCTTGTAACCATGTCATATTTGCTTACTAGAACATAATTTCTTTCTAAAATAAATGGAATGGCTAATTCCACGAAAGAAGTATTTTTCACGAGGTACAACTAGCAATTCCTATTTTTATGTTACGGAATCGACCATAGATCAATTCCCCTTTTTTGGAGTATTAAATACACCCATAATTCTGAGCTTCATGTTACTCCTACCACGAGACATGTCAGAGTCAGGGCATCCCAATCGGAGTGAATGGGATGACAGTTTCTTAGTCCCAATCTGTAAAATAAGAATTTTGATCAAATCACACATCGCAGTATACTAGGCCTTCTAATTCTTTAAGAGGTTTATCTAAAAGATTCGCGATATAACTAGGAAGACGTTTCAAATACCACACATGAGTTACTGGGCATGCCAGTTTGATGTATCCCATTTGATATCTTCGTATCCGAGAATCAACAAACTCGACTCCGCATTGTTCACAAAATTTCGGGTCTTCTTTTTCATCTCCAATTACTCGATAGTTTCCACAGGCACAAATTCCACTTTTTATAGGTCCAAAAATTCTTTCACAAAACAATCCATCTTTTTCCGGCTTATTGGTTTTGTAATGAAAAGTATAAGGTTTTGTCACCTCTCCAACAACCTCCCCATTGGGTAGTATTTTTTTGGCCCAAGCGCTTATTTGTTCAGGAGAAACTAATCCAATTCGAAGGTGTTGATGTTTATACCGGTCAATCATAGAAGAAAAATTCTGATTCATTCCGATCAAGCTTCCTTCCTATTAATCTGGAAGTTCTTCTCAGATACAAGGAAATGATTCAATTCCAGAGCCAAAGATCGTAGTTCTCGAACGAGCAATCGAAAAGATTCTGGAGCATCCTCAGGTTTAGGTATTGTTCCTCCAACGATCGTAGTACCAAGTACTTCCTGACGAGCTCTAATATGATCAGATTTATAAGTAAGCATCTCTTGTAAAATGTGAGCAACGCCAAACCCCTCTAGAGCCCAAACTTCCATTTCTCCTACCCGTTGTCCCCCTTGCTTAGCCCTTCCCCTAAGGGGTTGTTGTGTAACAAGCGCATAATGCCCGCTGGAACGCCCATGAATTTTATCATCAACTTGATGAATTAATTTTAGGATATAGGACTTTCCTATTATAACAGGTTGTTCAAAAGGATCCCCCGTTCTTCCATCAAATATTCTGCTTTTTCCCGGATACTCGGGTTCAAATACCCACGGATTTGCTGTTTGCTTACTGGCTTCATATAATTCAGAAAACACGAGTTTTCTAGAAGCCTCTTGCTCATATCTCTCATCAAAGGGTGTTATTCGATAATGCCTGTCTAGCAGATCCCCCGCTAACCCGAGCGAGCATTCAAATATCTGCCCTACATTCATTCGTGACGGTACTCCTAATGGATTGAAGACCATATCAACAGGCGTTCCATCTTGTAAATAAGGCATATCTTGTCTAGGCAAAATTTTTGAAATGATACCTTTATTCCCATGTCTTCCAGCAACTTTATCCCCCACTTTGATTTCACGTTTCTGTAAAATATATACACGAATCATTTCTGGATTATAACTGGAACCCCCTTTTTTCTGGATCCATCTCACATCAATAACTCGACCTCTGCTACCTATAGGTAATTTTAGACAAGTTTCCTTTGCAGTGGATACTTGAATACCAAGTATAGCCCGTAATAATCTATCTTCCGGGGCATATGATGATTCTTTTGTCATCTGAGGCGTTAATTTACCTACTAAAATATCACCTGTTTCTACCCAAGACCCCAGCATCACAATTCCGTTTCTATCTAAATTCCGGAGTAAGTGGGCTTCTAAATGGGGTATTTCATTAGTGATCCTTTCAGGGCCTTGGCTTGTCACATGAGTCTGAATTTCATATTTCCGTATATGAAAAGAAGTATAAACATCTCCATATACTAAACGTTCACTAATAAGTACGGCATCTTCAAAATTGTAGCCTTCCCATGGCATATAAGCTACTAATACGTTTTTTCCCAAAGCGAGTTCGCCACCAACTGTAGCAACACCATCTGCTAAAATTTGTCCCTTTTTAATGCAATTACCCCGCTGAACTTGGGATTTTTGATGCATA